CACAATTCATTTCATTTTACTTTGTAATACTTCAGTAGATTTAGCTTTGCTTTGTTTATCCTTTAGTTCAGTCTTAATTTCGATTTCTTCTGTAAAATAAAATTTCAATAAAAAAAAAAGGAGTCTTTATCTTTATGTCTCGTTATCGAGGACCTCGTTTCAAAAAACTACGCCGTCTGGGGGCTTTACCAGGATTAACTAGTAAAAGACCTAGATCCGGAAGTGATCTTAAAAACCAATTGCGTTCCGCGAAAAGATCGCAATATCGTATTCGTCTGGAAGAAAAACAGAAATTGCGTTTTCATTATGGTCTGACGGAGCGACAATTACTTAGATATGTGCATATCGCCGGAAAAGCAAAAGGATCAACAGGCCAGGTTTTACTACAACTACTTGAGATGCGTTTGGATAACATTCTTTTTCGATTGGGTATGGCTTCGACTATTCCTGGAGCGAGGCAATTAGTTAACCATAGACATATTTTAGTTAATGGTCGTATAGTGGATATACCAAGTTTTCGTTGCAAACCCCGAGATATTATTACTACGAAGGATAAACAAAGATCGAAAGCTTTGATTCAAAATTCTATTGCTTCATCCCCTCACGAGGAATTGCCAAACCATTTGACTGTTGACTCAATCCAATATAAAGGATTAGTAAATCAAATAATAGATAGTAAATGGATCGGTTTAAAAATAAATGAGTTGTTAGTCGTAGAATATTATTCCCGTCAAACTTGAACCTAACGAACATAACAAAGAAAGAGACTCAGACAATTATGTTCCTCTTTTCGACAAAGTAAATAGATCTAAGAGCCTTGATCCGCATTTTTATCATTTACATATCACAAAGAAATCCGTAGTAGGATCAATTTCTTTTTTGCTCTTTCCGCGATATTCGTATTTTACGTACCATACCACAGTAATTAGGAATATGGATTTTCTATCAAATAAGACTGTTGGAATAATTATATCCATTGTTATTTGATTTATTGTGGTCGGTAACACTGGTAAAGTAAAAGTACCAGAAACGGAAAGAGAGGGATTCGAACCCTCGGTAAACAAAAGCCTACATAGCAGTTCCAATGCTACGCCTTGAACCACTCGGCCATCTCTCCTACATAGTCTTATTATTGACCAGAAACCGAGTGAATAGCGAATTATTCATATTATTGCAGTACAGGCACGACCGATCAACGGTTCCATAGAAATACAAAATTCCTTTCAAATTTCCTATTTATCAACAACTTCTTTTATCATCTACTCCATAGATCTATTACAAATTCATGAATCGTACCATGGATTTTTCTATTTCATTTCAATTGTATAATGATTATTCCATCCCTTTCTTTTCCTCTTTGGATCATAACCAAATCCAAATTTCTCGAGTTATCAGAATCAGACTCGGGTTATAAGAATCCATAGTAAAATAAAGTAAGTCCTTGGTTATTCAACTTAGATGAAATAGTAAAGAATTTGAGCGGAAGGTACACATCTTTTTATTTTATAATGTTTCTGTTTTTATGTTATTTTGTACTGTACAATTCCTTTGTTTGTGGGATCATTTTCCCTAATGAGAAGAATTATAGAATGGATTGCTAATTATGCCTAGATCTCGGATAAATGGAAATTTTATTGATAAGACCTCCTCAATTATAGCCAATATTTTATTACGAATAATTCCGACAACTTCAGGAGAAAAAAAGGCATTTACCTATTACAGAGATGGTGTGATTTGATTATTTTTTCTTGTTTTTTTTAGTCCTCACTTCAGTCTTACGAGAAAAAGACGTGATTCGGAATAGAAAGAACCAAATTATGGAAATAAAGATACGCTTAGTGAAGGTAAAGTTTGGAAATAAAACAATTCCTTCTGTCGTGTATCCTCGATTGATCCAGCCTCAGATACTTTAATTCTAATTATCCATTTTATTTTAGTATTGAACGAAAGGTTACACCTAAAAGTTCTGTATTGTGGGTCAATCCTACTCCACAAATACCAATAGGAGACATAGGGGAAGAAGCACTACACTAGGAATCAACAACACGAAAACTTTGTTATAAATTACCCTTTTCCTTATCGGTATCGGGACTAACAAGAATGGTTGGGACAACGAACATCCATCTCGTTCGTACTTTGGATACCCGTATAACCATCAAAGATCGTTGAAGTGACTAATTCCTGGAAATAGTAGGCGTTGAGGACAAAGAAATCGTTGGAATTACCATTTCTATTTAGCACTACACTAATACGATTGGTGTTAAGAAAAAACCTCTTGCGGGAAGGCTGGCTAGAGATTTCTTGTAAAAATACCAGCTCCTGTCAGTTCATAATGAGAATAGGGAAATTTGGATTCTTTGGCCTATTCCCTTTAGTACTATGCACAGAAGAGAAGGGAGGAGCCGTATGAGATGAAAATCTCACGTACGGTTCTGGAACGGAGATTTTTTGAATAAAATGAACGACCGTAACGAATGTCGGCTCAATCCGAAGGAAATTA